GTTTGTCTGTCTGTCTGTCTGTCTGTCTGTCTGTTTGTCTGTCTGTTTGTTTGTTTGTTTGTTTGTTTGTTTGTCTGTTTGTTTGTTTGTTTGTTTGTTTGTTTGTCTGTTTGTTTGTTTGTTTGTTTGTCTGTTTGTTTGTTTGTTTGTTTGGTTATTTACTGGTTATTCGTTTGGCTTGAATTGGTTTAATGTTTGAGACAGAGATTGATGATGGATGGGTGAAGGGAAGTGTGGCTTGAATTGGTTTAATGTTTGAGACAGAGATTGATGATGGATGGGTGAAGGGAAGTGTGGCTTGAATTGGTTTAATGTTTTGGGTAGTTGATGAGTGAAAAATGGTGAAAAATGTGGCTTAAAATTGGTTAATGTTGAGTGCGTGTGAAGGGTGAAAAATCAACAAGAAAAGAACGAAAAAATTTGATGAATTATTAATGGTATGCCAGAGGATTGTCGTATTCATGAATAAAGAATGTGATGAATTATTAATGTAACTCCAGTGGTAATTAAAGAAAAAGGAAAGTGAAATTTACAAGATTTTGGGCTGGTATTTTGGGTGTTTAGTAGAAAGTTAGCCGTGTTGCTTAGAAAGTTAGAGGAAGAAAACAGGGTAAAATGATGGAAATTTATGTCCTGCGAGCATTCACTTAATGGCAACTTTACAGCTACTTGCGGACACACCATAACCAGATGCTCGAGGAGGTGCATCCCGCGGGCGAGGCTCTATATGTCCTTAATCCATTACAGCGCAGCCGAATTATGGAAGACAAAGTGCATCAGTGTCAAGGTGATACCAGTTATCTTTAACCCGTAACGCCAATAGCGCCTGAGGTCGAGAATAGTTGATAACGCATAATTTAGGTGCAGAATATAAACCAATGCGCCCGCCGCACTTGAGGGGCGAGCTGCGGGAGAGAGAGAGAAAAAAAACCAAAAGCGCCAAGGTTGGGGGATGCCGCGATCACGGACTAAAATGGTGAGGTATGACCCCAACCAGATGTATCTGTGAAGAGCGAGTTCGAGGGAATTAGGCAAGTTGCGGCCCTGAAATAGGAACCAGAGGCGCAAAAGAGCAAGTCGTGCTAGGGTGTAGGGGGGAAGAATGGGCCTGAAGCTAGTCGTGATGGATACTTCTCGCGTCGAGTTGCTGGTTTCACGTGAGGTGTAAGATCAATAAATAACCTGGTACCTGCTTTATGTACTTCAGGAGATATCTCATGTTATGGACTACGCCAATCATGGTATGTACTCGAGCACTTCCGTATTGATATGAGTATTATACACAGGTTAGCTGTACATGGGTTTAGTCCGGGGAAATGCTTTAATATGTCTTAGATATCATTAAGTCCGGGTCCTCTGGACGGAGAATGTGGTGAGGGAGGTATTGCTCGTCTACATAAATGCCTTAATACATGCATATATTAATGGAACGTTTGAGGATTATGGGGATAAATAACTAGGAAATAGATAATATGCCTGGGTACATATTTATGGTTCATGTGACTACATGACATGTTGATTTTAATACGTATGGGGGTCATGAATATGGTAAATAAATCGATGCACTGTAGTACATAGGACACAAGTGCAGGGGGGKRKGGGGGGTCCCTGCATTGTGTCCTGTTTTTCGTTAGTTTCTGTAGTTGAAGTTGACAACGGCGGTTTTTCAGGCCGTAATTCTTGGAGAAAAGCCAAGCGGAAACTGCTATGACTTATTTTGTGCTTTTTTTAGGGTTTAGTTTTATTTTGGGCGGGTTGGGGGTGGCGTCTAATCCTTCCCCTTATTATGGGGTTGTTGGGTTGGTGGTAGCGTCTGTTACTGGTTGTGGGTGGTTATTAAGTTTGGGTGTGTCATTTATATCACTTGTCTTGTTTATGGTTTATTTAGGGGGTATGTTGGTGGTGTTTGTGTACTCGGTGTCTTTGGCTGCGGATCCGTTTCCTGAGGCCTGGGGTGATTGGCGTGTTATGGGTTATGGTTTAGGGTTTGTTGTGGTGTTGGTTGTGGGGGTTGTTGTTGGGGGTTTTATTGAGGGGTTGAAGTTGGGGGTAGTGACTGTTGATGGTGGGGGGATATTTTCTGTACGGTTGGATTTTAGTGGTGTGGCCATGTTTTATTCGCATGGGGTTGGGATGTTTTTGGCGGCGGGGTGGGGATTGTTGCTTACATTGTTTGTGGTGTTAGAGGTTGTTCGGGGGCTGTCTCGTGGTGCGATTCGGGCGGTGTAGGGAGGTATGGTGTCAGAAGATAGTTTAATGTAGAATACCAGCTTTGGGAGTTGGAGGTGAGGGTTTAATTCCCTCTCTTCTGAGGGGGTGTAGGTAACTCTAAGAAGGGGAGTGGCCTTCATTCTTCGGTTTACAAGACCGATGTTTTTATAAACTATTAGAGTTTAGTAGTTAAGTAGTTTGTTTTCTAGAGCTCCGATAGTGGGGAAGAGGATGAGGAGAATGGTGAAGTAGGTGAGGGAGGCTAGTTGGCCAATAATGATGAAAGGGTGTTCTACGGGTTGGCTTCCTACTCAAGTTAGGATGAGGAGGTTGGTGACTAGGATTCAGAATAGTAGTTGAGAGAGGGGGCGGAAAATTATTGTGCGCTGTTTGGATTTGTGGAGTAGGGGGGTTAGGAATAGAATTAATACTGAGGCAGCTAGTGCTAATACTCCGCCTAGTTTATTGGGGATGGAGCGTAGGATGGCATATGCGAATAGAAAGTACCATTCTGGTTTAATGTGGGGAGGTGTGACTAGTGGGTTTGCGGGTGTAAAGTTTTCTGGGTCTCCTAAGAGGTTGGGAGAGAATAGGGCAAGGGTTATTAGGGGGAGGAGTATTAGTATGAAGCCAAGGATGTCTTTTAGGGAGAAGTATGGGTGGAATGGGATTTTATCGCAGTTGGAGGAAATGCCTAGGGGATTATTTGAGCCCGATTCATGTAGGAAGGTGAGGTGGATAATGGTGAGGCCTGCAATTATAAAGGGGAGGAGGAAGTGAAGGGTGAAGAATCGTGTTAATGTAGGGTTGTCTACTGAGAATCCACCTCAGGCTCATTCGACGAGGGTTTGGCCGATGTATGGGACAGCTGAGAATAGGTTGGTAATGACTGTAGCTCCTCAGAAGGATATTTGTCCCCAGGGTAGGACGTATCCTACGAAGGCTGTGGCTATGAGGGTTAGTAGGAGGATGACTCCTGTATTTCAGGTTTCTTTGTAGAGGTAGGAGCCGTAATAAAGTCCTCGTCCAATGTGTAGGTAGATGCAGATGAAAAAGAATGAGGCTCCATTTGCGTGGAGGTTGCGGATTAGTCAGCCGTATTGTACGTTTCGGCATGTATGTGTGACAGATGAGAAGGCTAGGGTGGTGTCTGCAGTGTAATGTGCGGCGAGTAGTAGGCCGGTTAGGATTTGGGTCAGTAAGCAGATGCCTAGTAAAGATCCGAAGTTCCATCAGGCGGAGATGTTTGAGGGGGTTGGTAGGTCGATTAGGGAGTTGTTAACTATTTTTAGTAGAGGGTGGTATTTACGTAGGTTAGGGGCCATTGGTTTGGGTCTATGAAGAGATAGGATGATGATGAGGATGGATAGTGCGAAAGATTCCAAGTAGGCTTTGATTAGGCCGGTGTGGAGGTTAATTGAGGCTTTAGTTGCTATAAGTTGAAGATCTGCTAGTCCTTCGGGGCCTATTTTTTTGTATCAGGATAGGTCAATTAGGTGTGAGGCGATTTTTTGTCCGGAGAGTAGTAGGTTTGTGGAGCTGAGTCGGTGGGTTAAGGGGTTGAAGTAACCTAGGGAGGAAGAGAAGTTTAGGGGGTTGTTTTGTTTAGGGCAGGTTAGTATGTGTGTCATGTTAGAGAGTTCTAGAGCTAGGATGATACCTAGGATTGTGACGATGATGGCTGCAGTTTTTGTAGGTATAGGCATAGTTATGGGAGGGGTTTTTGTAGGGAGGATGTAGGATGTAATGAGTAGGCCGGCTGTGATGCTGCCTAGTGCGAGTCGGGTGATTGGGGCAGTGACTGCTCGGTTGTTTTCATTTGCGGGGGTGATTGCAGGTGTGCGAGTGAATCCTGTTTGAACCAGTAGGGTTATGCGTAGGGTGTAGGTTGCGGTGAAGGATGTTGCTAGGAGGGTTAGGATAAGTGCCCAGGTATTTAGGTAGGATGTGTTTAGATTTTCGATGATGAGGTCTTTTGAGTAGAATCCTGCTAGGAATGGGGTCCCCATTAGGGCTATGTTGCCGATGGTTAAGCAGGAGGTGGTTGTTGGCAGGATTTTTTGTAGGGAGCCTATTTTTCGGATATCCTGTTCTCCGTTGAGGCTGTGGATGATGGATCCTGAACACAGGAAGAGTATTGCTTTAAAGAATGCATGGGTTGAGATGTGTAGGAAAGCTAGTTGTGGGAGGTTTAGTCCGATTGTAACTATTATTAGGCCTAGTTGGCTTGATGTGGAGAAGGCGATGATTTTTTTGATGTCATTTTGTGTTAGGGCACATGTTGCAGCGAATAGTGTTGACAGGGCCCCTAGGCATAGGCATAGGGTTAGAGCAGTTTGGTTAGCGGCTAGTAGCGGGTGGGTACGGATTAGTAGGAAGATTCCTGCTACTACTATTGTGCTGGAGTGGAGTAGGGCAGAGACTGGAGTTGGGCCTTCTATGGCGGCTGGTAGTCATGGGTGTAGGCCGAATTGGGCGGATTTTCCTGTGGCAGCTAGAATGAGGCCTAGTAGGGGTAGGGTGGGGGTTTGGGTGATGGGGGTGGCTTGTTGGATTTCTCAGGTGTTTATGGTGGAAGCAAGTCAGGCTATGCTTAGGATTAGGCCGATATCTCCAATCCGGTTGTAGAGCACAGCCTGGAGGGCGGCTGTGTTAGCTTCTGCTCGGCCCTGTCATCAGCCGATTAGTAGGAATGATATGATTCCGACGCCTTCCCATCCGATGAATAGGAGGAATATGTTGTTGGCAATGGTTAGTGAAAGTATAGCGATTAGGAATAGAAGGAGGTAGGAGAAGAATTTTGTAATGTAAGGCTCTGCACTTATGTATCATGTCGCGAATTGGAGGATGGATCATGTTACGAGAAGTGCGATGGGGAGGAATATAAGAGAGTACTGATCTATTTTAAGGCTGATGGGGATTTTGAAGTTTATAATGAATTTTCATTCTAGGTGAGAGATGATGCTCTCTGAGCCAAGGTAGATGAAAAGTGTTATTGGCACTAGGCTTATTAGGAATGCGAATTTGACAGCGTGCGTGATGGTAGCTGGGGAGTTTGTGAAGTTTTTTGATGTGAGTGGGAGTAGGATGGGTGTGAGAATGATTGCGAATGTTAGGAGGATGGAGGTGTTAAGGAGTAGGGCGGGTTCCACTACTTTTACTTGGACTTGCACCAAGATGAATGGCTCCTAAGACCAGTGGATTACTGTTATCCTTTAAAAGTAAGGGGGCTGAGGTTTTAGACTCAGATACAGGAATTAGCAGTTCTTGTTGGTTGAACCTCCCCTCGGCAGGTAAGAAGGGTTTAACTTCTATTTTTAGGATCACAGTCTAATGTTTGGGTTAAACTATACTTGCATGAGAGGGTTCCAGAGATCAGGTCAGGTTTTAGGATGAGGAGGAGTATGGGGAGGATGTGGAGGGATATGAGGAGGTGTTCTCGTGTAGTTGAGTTTTGGATGGATGTGATGTGAGTAGGTAGGGTTCCTCGTTGAGTTATTAGTAATATGAATAGAGTATATGAGGCGGTTAGCAAGGTTGCGATTCCGGTTAAAATGATGGTTGGGGTAGATCAGTTGAATAGTGCGATTATAATGGTCAGTTCGGCTATTAGATTTGTTGTTGGAGGGAGGGCTATGTTTGTAAGGTTAGCTAGAAGTCATCAGGTGGCTATTAGGGGTAGTAGGGGTTGTAGGCCTCGTGTTAGGAGCAAGATTCGGCTATGTGTTCGTTCGTAGTTTGTATTGGCTAGACAGAATAGTATGGAGGAGGTTAGTCCGTGCGAGATTATGAGGATTATTGCGCCGGAGAATGCTCAGTGAGTTTGGATCATGCTTGCAGCAATGACTAGGCCTATGTGGCTAACGGAAGAATAGGCAATGAGAGATTTGAGGTCTGTTTGGCGTAGACAGATCGAGCTGGTTATTAGAGCACCTCATAGGGCTAGGGTGATGAATGGGTAGTATAGATAGTTGGAAGGGGGGCCTATTAGGAGGGTGACTCGTATAATGCCGTAGCCACCTAGTTTGAGGAGTAGGGCGGCGAGTAGTATTGATCCTGCGATGGGTGCTTCTACATGGGCTTTAGGTAGTCATAAGTGTAGGCCATATAGGGGTGCTTTTACTATGAATGCTGTTAGTAATGCTAGGCTTGATAGGAGGTCAGTTCAGGAGTTGTTAAGGACGGGGTGGGTTAGTTTTAGGATTGTTAGGTGGAGTGTGCCGATTTGTATGTGTAGGTATAATATTACAACTAGTAGAGGAAGGGAGCTGATGAGGGTGTAAAATAGTAGGTAAATGCCAGCACTTAGGCGTTCAGGTTGGTTTCCTCATCGTGTAATGAGGATTAAGGTGGGGATTAGGGTTGCTTCGAAGGAGATGTAGAATAGCATTAATTCAGTGGATGCGAAAGCTAGGAGGATGAAGGGTTGAATTGTGATTAGTGCTGTAATGAAGATTCGTTTTCGTGCGATGGGTTCGTGTTGTAGGTGATTTTGGCTTGCTAAGATTATGAGGGGTAGGAGTCAGCAGGATAGGACTAGTAGTGGGGATGAGATTTGGTCAATGCCAGTTCAGGGGGTTATATTTTTGTGGGGGTAGTGCGATGGGAGGAGCCATTGGAGGCTTAGGGTGGCAATTAGGAGGCTGTATATGGTGGTATTTGTTCATAGGAATTTTTTGGGTGATAGGAGGGCTGTGGGGATGAGTATGAGTGTGGGGGCGATGATTTTTAGCATTGTAGTAGGTTTAGGTTATGTAAGTGGTCTGAGCCGTGAGTTCGTGTAGAGGCTACTAGTATAGCTAGGCCAGCTCCTGCCTCGCATGCTGAGAATGCTAGTATAAGTACGGGTGTTAGGGTAAATGACGTTGCTTGGTTCTCAATGGGTCAGATTGATAAGGCAAGGTATATGGATAATATTATGCTTTCTAGGCATAGTAGGGCTGAGATTAGGTGGGTTCGGTGGAAGGCTAATCCTAGGCCGCTTAGGGTGAAGGCAGAGTAGAAGCTTAGATGAAGGAGTGACATGAAGAAAGTCATAGGGTCTAGCTATGGTCTGTTGAGTCGAAATCAACTGTCTTGATTAGACTAACTTTCTGTTATTCTGCCCATTCTAATCCTCCTTGCATTCATTCGTAGACTAGTCCTAGTGTTAATAGGAGGATGAGGGCAGAGGCTCATGTGAGTGTGGTGACAGGGGATTGAAGTTGGCTAGCTCATGGGAGGGGGAGGAGGAGTGCGATTTCTAGGTCGAAAAGGAGAAAGAGGATGGCTACTGAGAAAGAATCGGATTGAGAATGGGAGCCGAGCGGATCCTAGGGGATCGAAACCGCATTCGTATGGGGATAATTTTTCTAGGTCTGGGTTTATTTGGGCGAGCCAGAAGTTTAGTGTGGTGAGGAGGATGGATAGGACGAAGGATAATGTGAGTATGAATGTGATTATGTTGATTGCTCTTCTCTGGGGTTTCACCAGATTTTAAGGATTGGAAGTCGATTGTAATTAGTATACTAGAAGAGCATGATCCTCATCAGTAGATGGTTATGTAGAGGAATAATCAGATGACGTCTACGAAGTGTCAATATCAGGCTGCTGCCTCGAATCCGAAATGATGGCTTGATGTGAAGTGGAATTTGATCAATCGTAAGAGGCAGACTGTGAGGAATGATGATCCGATGATGACATGTAGGCCATGGAATCCTGTAGCAACGAAAAAGGTTGAGCCATATACTCCATCAGCAATGGAGAAAGGGGCTTCGTAGTATTCTGTGGCTTGAAGTGCCGTAAAATAGAATCCTAGTAGAATAGTTAAGGTAAGTGCTTGGATTGCTTGTTTTCGGTTGCTTTCTGTAATACTGTGGTGTGCTCATGTGACGGTAACACCGGAAGCAAGTAAGATAGCTGTGTTCAGTAGGGGTACTTCTAGGGGATTGAGGGGGTTGATTCCGGTGGGGGGTCATTGTCCTCCTAGCTCTGGAGTTGGGGCTAGGCTGGAGTGGAAGAATGCTCAGAAGAAGCCAAGGAAGAAGAATGCCTCTGATGTGATGAATAAGATCATTCCGTATCGTAGGCCTTTTTGTACAGTGGGGGTGTGGTGGCCCTGGAATGTGCTCTCTCGTACGACATCACGTCATCATTGCAGTATTACTAGGAGTATGGAGAGAAGTCCTAGGGCTAGGAGGTGTGATGTGTTGTAATGGAATCATATGGCTAGTCCTGAGGTGGTGAGTAGAGCAGCTGTTGCTCCTAGGATAGGTCAGGGGCTTGGGTCTACTATGTGATAGGAGTGGGCTTGGTGGGCCATTAGATGTTTTCTTGTAAGTAGAGGCTTAGAAGTAGGACAAAGACGTAGGCTTGGATTATGGCTACTGCTACTTCTAGAATGGTCAAGAGGAATAAGATTAATGCTGTTAAAAGTGAGACTGTTGGTATAATGGGGAGGAGGACAGTTGTAGCTGTGGAGATAAGTTGGATGAGGAGGTGGCCTGCTGTGAGATTGGCTGTGAGGCGAACTCCTAAGGCTAATGGGCGAATTAGTAGGCTGGTAGTTTCGATTATGATCAGGGCTGGGATTAGTGGGGTGGGCGTACCTTCAGGTAAAAGGTGGCCTAGGGCAATTGAAGGTTGGTTGCGTAGGCCTGTGAGGAGAGTAGCCAGTCAGAGTGGGAAAGCCAAGGCTATGTTTATTGATAGTTGGGTAGTTGGGGTGAATGTGTATGGTAGGAGACCTAGAAGGTTGATTGTGAGTAGGAGGACTATCAGGGAGGTTAGGATTAGGGCTCATTTGTGGCCGTTTTTGTTTAATGGGATTATTAGCTGTTTTGTGATTAGGTGAAAGAGTCAGAGTTGGAGGGTAGATAGGCGGTTAGTGATTCAGCGGTTGTTAGGTGATGGAAGTAGTAGTGCGGGAAATAATATCGAGAGGAGGATCAGTGGGATTCCCAGGAGGCATGGACTTGCGAATTGATCAAAGAAGCTTAAGTTCATGGTCAAGTTCAAGGTGTTGATTTTGTAGTGGTTAGGATTTTGTTTGATGGGGGGTTGGTGGGTGTGAAGGATAGGAGTTTAGGTTGGATGATCAGGGAGAAGGTTAATCATGATAGGAGTATAACGAAGAATCATGGGGTTGGATTAAGCTGAGGCATGTCATTAAGGAGGGGCGGGCGATCCTCTTTCTCTAGCTTAAAAGGCTAGCGCTGGCGTATAGCTTCTTAATGATTATGAGGATAATAGTGTGGATCAGGATTCGAAGTGGGTGAGTGGAGTTGACTCTACTACAATTGGCATGTAGCTGTGATTAGCTCCACAGATTTCTGAGCATTGACCGTAGAAGATTCCTGGTCGGGTGGTAATGAATGATGTTTGGTTTAGTCGTCCGGGGATTGCGTCGGTTTTTACTCCGAGGGAAGGGACTGCTCAGGAGTGTAAGACATCATCGGCGGTGACGATAATGCGGATTGGGGACTCCATGGGTACGACAACGCGGTGGTCTACTTCTAATAGTCGGAAATGTCCTGGTGGGAGTTCTGTTGTTGGGATTATGTAGGAGTCGAATGTTAGGTCTTTGAAGTCTGTATACTCGTAGGATCAGTATCATTGATGTCCGATGGCTTTTAGGGTAAGGTCTGGTTCATCAATTTCGTCTATTATGTAAAGGATTTGTAGTGATGGAAGGGCAAGTAGGATAAGGACGATGGCTGGTAGGATTGTTCAAATTAGTTCAACTTCTTGGGCGTCTACGGTGTTGGAGGAAAGTTTTTCTATTAGTATAAGTGTTAAGAGGTAGAGGACTAAGCTGCAAATTGCTAGGGCAACTATTAAAGCGTGATCGTGGAATTCGACAAGCTCTTCTATGATGGGGGATGAGGCATCTTGAAATCCGAATTGTGAGTGGTTAGCCATGGTGAGAAGTACAGGATTTTCACCTGTGATTTAGTCTTGACAAGGCTATGTAATAGTTTTACTAACGTCTCATAAGAAAGAAGCATAAGTGGTTTGATGCGGTTGGCTTGAAACCAGCGTACGAGGGTTCGATTCCTTCCTTTCTTGTACTTGAACGAAAGCTGGTTCTTCGAAGGTGTGGTATGGGGGTGGGCAGCCGTGGATTCATTCAATGTTGGTAGGGGTAAGTTCTGGTTGTAGTACTTTGCGTTTTGATGCGAAAGCTTCTCAAATAATGAATATTAGTATGATTACGGCTGTTATTGAGATCAATGATCCGATAGAGGAGATGGTGTTTCATAGGGTGTAGGCGTCTGGGTAGTCTGAGTATCGTCGCGGCATGCCGGCAAGACCTAGGAAGTGTTGGGGGAAGAATGTTAGGTTAACGCCGGTGAATATGACTCCGAAGTGGGCTTTGGCTCATGTGGAGTGGAGGGTGTATCCTGTAAACAGTGGGAATCAGTGAGTGAACCCTGCTAGGATGGCAAAGACAGCTCCTATTGAGAGGACGTAGTGGAAGTGGGCAACTACGTAGTAAGTGTCATGAAGAGCGATATCTAGGGAGGAGTTTGCTAGGACAATTCCTGTTAGGCCTCCGATAGTGAAAAGGAAAATGAAGCCCAGGGCTCATAGTATAGGGGGGTCTCATTTGATAGTCCCGCCGTGGAGTGTGGCCAATCAGCTGAAGACTTTGATGCCTGTTGGGATGGCGATGATTATGGTGGCTGATGTGAAGTATGCTCGGGTATCTACGTCTATGCCTACTGTGAATATATGGTGAGCTCAAACGATAAAGCCTAGGAATCCAATAGATAGTATGGCTCATACCATGCCTATGTAGCCGAAGGGTTCTTTTTTGCCTGCATAGTAGGCTACTACATGGGAGATGATTCCAAACCCTGGTAAGATTAAGATGTAGACTTCGGGGTGGCCAAAGAATCAGAAGAGATGTTGGTATAGTACAGGGTCACCTCCGCCAGCAGGGTCGAAAAAGGTGGTGTTTAGGTTTCGGTCTGTAAGTAATATTGTGATGCCAGCAGCAAGGACTGGGAGGGACAGGAGGAGGAGGACGGCAGTGATAAGGACTGATCATACGAATAGTGGTGTTTGGTATTGTGAAAGAGCTGGTGGTTTTATGTTGATGGCGGTTGTAATAAAGTTGATAGCCCCTAGGATGGAGGAGACACCAGCGAGATGTAGGGAGAAGATGGCAAGGTCTACTGAAGCTCCGGCATGGGCTAGGTTACCAGCTAGAGGTGGGTAAACAGTTCATCCTGTTCCTGCGCCAGCTTCGACTGTGGAGGAAGCTAGGAGGAGAAGGAAGGATGGGGGTAGTAGTCAGAAGCTTATGTTGTTTATCCGTGGAAATGCTATGTCGGGGGCGCCGATTATAAGGGGGACTAATCAGTTTCCAAAGCCTCCAATTATGATTGGTATGACTATGAAGAAGATTATTACGAAGGCGTGAGCCGTAACGATTACATTGTAGATTTGGTCGTCTCCTAGAAGGGTGCCGGGTTGCCCTAATTCTGCACGAATAAGGAGGCTAAGTGCAGTGCCAACTATGCCAGCTCATGCGCCGAAGATTAGGTATAGAGTGCCAATGTCTTTGTGGTTAGTGGAGAATAATCATCGATTGATTAGGGTCACAGGTAAGATGGCTGAGTGTGTGAAGCGTTAGGCTGTAGTCCTTTTTACAGAGGTTAAATTCCTCTTCTTATCGACTCTGTAGTGAAAGTTTCATGTTGAGTTGCAAGCTCATTGATGCACGTTGAGAGTGCCGGAGTCTAGTAGATAGAAGCCTGTTGGTTTGGGCGTCTGGCTGTTAACCAGGAGTTTATGGGATCGAGGCCCATCTGTCTAGTTAAGGTTCTAGCTTAATTAAAGTATCTGAGTTGCATTCAGGGGATGCAGGTTAGTGTCCTGCGAATCTTAGCAGAAACTAAGAGGGTTTAACTCTTGTTTAAGGCTTTGAAGGCCTTTGGTTTGGGTCTATCCTAAGTTTCTAGAGGGTTGTGAGGATTATAGGGGAGAGCGGGAGGAGTAGGGTGGCTAAGGAGGTTAGGATGGCAACTAGGGTGCTTGTGGTTTTGTTAGCGTGTCAGTGTTTTATATGATTCGTGGTGTTGGGTGGTAGAGTGATTGTTGAGTAGTATGCAAGGCGGAGGTAGAAGAATAGTCCGAGTAGAGAGAGTATGGCTATGATTGTGGCTGAAAGGGTTATTTCTTGTTTAGTAAGTTCTTGGATGATTAGTCATTTGGGTAAGAAGCCTGTTAGTGGTGGAAGACCCGCTAATGAAAGTAAGGTTATTATTAGTGTTGCGTTCAATATGGGAGTTTTTGTTCATGAGGTTATTATTGTTGCTAGTTTTAGTGTATTAGTAGTGTTAAGGGTGAGGAATACAGTAGTGGTTATTAGGGCATAGAGGTAGAAAGTTAGTAGGGTGAGGTTTGGGTTGTAGATAAGGATGATTGCTATTCATCCCATGTGGGAAATGGAGGAGAAAGCTAAGATTTTTCGGATTTGAGTTTGATTAAGTCCTATTCAGCCCCCTAGGGCTGCTGAGGAGATAGCCATGGTGGTTAGCAGGACTGGGTTTAGTGAGTTGGATGTTATGATGAGAATGGTGATTGGGGGGAGTTTTAGAGCTGTAGATAGTAGTAGTGCTGTGGTTATGGAGGATCCTTGGAGTACTTCAGGGAATCAAAAGTGGAATGGAACTAGTCCTAGTTTTATGGAAATTGCAATTGTAAGTAAGATGCATGACACTGGGTGTGTAAGTTGAGTAATATCCCATTGTCCGGTGGCTCAAGCATTAGATATACTTGAAAATAGGAGTAGGGCTGATGCTGTTGCTTGTACTAGGAAGTATTTGATTGTAGCTTCGATAGCTCGTGGGTGATGGGGTTTTGAGATAAAGGGGATGATTGCAAGGGTGTTGATTTCTAATCCAGTCCAGGCCATAACTCAGTGGTTGCTTGAAATGGTGATAGTAGTTCCTAGGAGTAGGCTTAGGGTTGAAATTAGTATCGCGTGTGGGTTCATTAGTAGGGGAAGGAGTTAAACCATCATTTTCGGGGTATGGGCCCGATAGCTTTATTAGCTGACCCTGCTAGAAAATAATATAGAGGAAGTATGAGGAGTTTTGATCTCTTTCGTGTAGGTTCGAATCCTACTTTTCTAAGGTTAAGGAAATGAGAGGGCTAGTGTACCTCTATGTTCACTTTATCATAGTGACCCTTAAGTTCAGGCACATTTCCGTCTTAGGGCATTTTCTTAGGTGTGGTGGGAGGCCTGCATAGGAGATGGGCATGCTAGTGTGTCAAAGACATAGAGCTAGGGTTAGGGGTAGGAAGTTTTTTCAGAGGAGATGCATGAGTTGGTCATAGCGGAATCGTGGGTAGGAGGCACGGATTCAAAGGAATCCTGAGGAGAGAAGAAGGGTTTTTGTAGCTAGAATTAGGGGGAATAGCTCTGGGGATAGGTCTAGTGAGCTTGGGTTAAGAAATATAATGGCAGTTATGGTGTTTATTAGTATGATGTTTGCATATTCGGCTAGGAAGAAGAGAGCAAATGGGCCTGCAGCATATTCTACGTTGAAGCCTGAGACTAGTTCGGATTCTCCTTCTGTAAGATCAAATGGGGCTCGATTAGTCTCAGCGAGGGTGGAGATGTACCATATTATTGCAAGTGGTCAGGATGAGAAGATTAGATACATGGGTTCTTGGGTAGTGGCAAGAGTATTGAGAGTGTAATTTCCGCTTAGTATGATTACGGATAGGAGGATAATTGCTAGCGTTACTTCATAGGAGATAGTCTGTGCTACTGCTCGTAGTGCTCCAATGAGTGCATATTTTGAGTTGGAGGCCCAACCGGATCATAGGATGGAGTATACCGCTAGGCTTGATATGGCTAGGAGAAAGAGGAGGCCTAAGTTAAGGTCTGTAAGGGAGAAGGGGAGGGGGAGGGGGATTCAGATTGTGATGGCTAAGAGGAGGGCTAGTATGGGGGTTATAATAAAGAGGATGGGGGAAGAAGTGGATGGGCGGATAGGCTCTTTAATGAATAGTTTAACACCGTCTGCCACTGGTTGTAGAAGTCCGAAGGGTCCTACAATGTTTGGGCCTTTCCGAGCTTGTATATAGCTTAGGACTTTTCGTTCTACTAGTGTTAGGAATGCTACGGCGATTAGGATTGGTACTGCATATGATAGTGATATAATAAGGTAGGTTAGGATCATGGGGGGTAGGGAGCTAGGGAGAGGACTTGAACCTCTGGGGAAAGGGCTTAAGCCTTTTGCATTTACCGAACTCTGCCACGCTAGCGATCCTTTTCTAGGATTGGGTGTTGGGTGGGATCCCTTTGTGATTTAGTTGTGTTCATAACTTAGGGAGGGGGCGTGCGTTGAAGCATTGGCCCCACTTTTCCGGTCCTTTCGTACTAGGAAAAGTTTAGCATAGATAGAAACCGACCTGGATTGCTCCGGTCTGAACTCAGATCACGTAGGACTGTTAATCGTTGAACAAACGAACCCTTAATAGCGGCTACACCATTAGGATGTCCTGATCCAACATCGAGGTCGTAAACCTCCCCGTCGATATGGGCTCTTGGAGGAGATTGCGCTGTTATCCCTGGGGTAGCTTGGTCCATTGGTCAGTTATACTGGGTCTGGTTACTGTTAGCACGTTGAGGGGTTGCTCTTAGTTAAGAGAGGTGGTCTTGTTTTTGGAGGATTTGTTTTTCTCCAAGGTCGCCCCAACCGAAAAAATGTGAGCCAGCATCATGCTAGTGGTGAGCCTGGTAGGTTAGGTTGTGGTGTGAGGTGGCTACTGATTTTTAAGTTCCACAGGGTCTTCTCGTCTTATGTATTCATTCCTGCTTTTGCACAGGAAGATCAATTTCACTGATTATCTGTAAGAGACAGTTAAGACCTCGTTTAGCCATTCATACAAGTCTCGATTTATGGGACAATTGATTGCGCTACCTTCGCACGGTTAGGATACCGCGGCCGTTAAACATGGAGTCACTGGGCAGGCATCACCTTCAATACTTGGTTGAGCTGAAGGCTATGTTTTTGGTAAACAGTCGGGCCTTGAAATTTGCCTAGTTCCTTTTACAGATTTTAATCTTTCTAGTAGGCGCTCCTGAGTTGGTATAACAGAGAGTGAAATACGTAGTCTTGTTGTAGTGGAAGTATTAGTTGTCTGTTAATAATGTGTAGATGTAAGTTTGCGCTTAAGAGGGGGCTACCCTAGTTACTCATTCTAGCATTAATTCTCCTATGGATATAGGTTGACCTGTTAGTGAGAAGGGAGTCATATGGGTTTAGGATTTTTGTGGGGAGGGAGCTTTGACGCACTCTTTATTGATGGCTGCTTAAGGGCCCACAATTGTTGTGCATGGGGTTGTTAATTATCCGCTAGGGGAGGTTGTACCCTTTTTTAAAGGAGCTGTACCCCCTTTAAATTGCTCTTGGTAGTCTTCATTAGGGTTGTTGAGGGTTCCTGGGGGAGATACCAAGGTTGAACTTAGATTCGTTTTACAGGTAACCAGCTATCACCTAGCTCGATTGGCTTTTCACCTCTACTAGCAAGTCATCCCACTCTTTTGCAACAGAGACGGGTTCGCTCAGGGGTAGCTGCTTGCAAGTAGCTCGCTTAGGTTTCGGGATGGCAAGCTTAAGTTCGCTTTGCTTGGTTGTTCTGACTAGATCATGATGCAAGAGGTACAAGGGTTTATCTTTGCTGTTTGCTGCTTGGCTTGTTCACTGTTATTTCATCTCTCCCTTACGGTACGGATCTCTATAGCGCCTAATGACTTTTCTATCACCAATACTGAGTCGGAAGAATGTTTTAGTTCAAAGATTTAGTAGATTTTTATACATGCTTGGTTGCAGGGGATTGGGCTAGAGTTGGCTTCAAGACGACCTGATGTGTGGCAGGCATCTTTCAGGTGTAAGCTGAATGCTTTTATATTATAGCTACGTCTTGGTGTGCTAAGTGCACCTTCCGGTACACTTACCTTGTTACGACTTACCTCATCTTTAGCGAATAGGTGTATTATTTATTGGTGGCTTAGAGCTTGTGAGGAGGGTGACGGGCGGTATGTACGTGCCCCAGAGCCGGTTTAAAGGGGGCAATATTATCCTGCTTTACTGCTAAATCCGCCTTCTAGGGGCTGTTTCATGCCCCTTTTCGTGAGATTTTCTAAGTTAGAAAATGTAGCCCATTTCTTCCACTTCATGGGCTATACCTTGACCTGTCTTGTTAGCGGGGTTAGGGCGATTGTGCTCACTGTGGTGCTCTCAGAAGAGGTGAGCTGGCGACGGCGGTATGTAGGCTGTCTTGGCAAGAAGTGGTCGGGTGTATCGTGGATTATCGATTATAGAACAGGCTCCTCTAGGTGGGTTTAGGGCACCGCCAAGTCCTTAGAGTTTTAAGCGTTTGTGCTCGTAGTCCTCAGGCGGATGCTTTGGTTATGTAGAGCATCAAGATTTAGGGCCAGGCATAGTGGGGTATCTAATCCCAGTTTGTACCCTGGCTTTCGTGGAGTTCAGTAAGTCATACGAATTAGGGCCATCTTTAGGGTGGTTTTAGGTGTATCTTAGGCTTATGACAGCTCAGTTACGTTTTGACCTTAATTATAGTGATAGACGTGAGTCCACTCTTTACGCCGCGAACGATTAGTTTGGGTTTCTTGTGTGACCGCGGTGGCTGGCACAAGATTTACCAACCCTGGGTTGCTATGACTAAGTCAAGTTTGCACTTATTGCTTAATGTTAATTACTGCTGAGTACCCGTGGGGGTGTGGCTAAGCAAGGCGTCTTGGGCTGCTATGGGCGCGCCTGATACCAGCTCCTTTTGCCTACGACGTAGGGGTCAAGGGCATTTACACTGGAGCGCAGATACTTGCATGTATATGTCTAGCGAGAACTAATGGTAAGGTTAGGACTAAGTCTTTTGTCCCCGGGTGGGTGTGGGGCCGTCTTGGCATCTTCAGTGCCATGCTTTGATTGTAAGCTACAGGGAC